TAAAACAAATAAAAATACCATTCACTTTATTTCCACTATAGAAAATATACCTCTTAATATTAGAAAGAGAAATAAGAATTCAACGATAAGTCATGACCTATTCTTTGTCTCCCAAGCATATGTATTTTTCAAATTATCACAAATACAAGTTATTAACTTGTATAAATTAAGGTCTGTCCTTCAATATTACGAAACATCTTTTTTTCTTAAGAATAAACTAAAGTCTTTTTTTGAAGAACAAGGGACCCTTTATTACGATTACGAATTAAAAGAGAAAAACCGCTTAAATTGTGAAATAAATGAATGGAAAAACTGGCTAAGGCTAAGAAGTTATTTTCAATATGATTTATCTCAGATTACATGGTCTAGGTTAGTAACCAAAAAATGGCGAAATAGAATCCAACAAGAAAATAGAATCAACCAAGACTGTATATTTCAAAATAAACATTTAAACAAAAGGGGTTCACATGAACAAGACCCATTTTTGAGTTATGAAAAACCAAATCATTTTTTGGTAGACCAATTATTGAATCACAAACAGAATTTTATAAAAAATTCTAAATATAATCTTTTATCCTATAAATCTATTAATTCTAAAGATAAAATTTTTTATAATTACAACATAGATAAAGGCAAATTTTTTGATATGTCAGTGGGCATCCCTATGAATAATTATTTATTCTCTAATTTTCTAAGTCAATATAATATTAGGGGTATGGATCAAATCCCAGATAGAAAATATTTGGATTGGAGAATTCTCAACTTTTGCTTTCAAAAAAAAATGGATATTGAGTTATGGCTCAATATCGATACCAAAAATAATAAAAATATTAAGCAAAATTATCAAATAATTAATAAAATAACAACTAAGAAGGGTGCTACCAATCAAAAAAGAAACTTTTTTGATTGGATGGGAATGAATGAAGAAAGCCTAAGTTGTCCTATGGCGAGTCTCAAATTTTGCTTCTTTCCAGAATTTGTATTACTTTCCAATGTATATAAAATGAAACCCTGGATCATACCAATCAAATTACTTCTTTTCAATTTCAATAAAATTAATAAAGACATTACTACAAATAGAAATAAAAAAGATTTTCTATCATTGGATAAAAAGGAATCTTTGAGTTTTGAATTAGAAAATCCAAATAAAGAAGAAAATAAATATGAAGTCCAAGCGGAGCTTGAATCAGATGAACAAAAAGAAGAAAGTCTTGAATCAGTTTTGTCAAAGCAAGAAAAAAATATTAAAGAAGATTATAAAAAATCAGACATAAAAAAACATATGATGAAAAAACAATATAAAAGCAATACAGAAGCAGAACTTGATTTCTTCCTCAAAAAGTATTTGCGTTTTCAATTGCGATGGAATGAGTTTCTAAATCAAAAAGTGTTGAATAATATGAAAGTATATTCTCTTTTGATTAGACTGATAAATCAAAAAGAGATTTTGATATCTTCCATTCAGAAAGGAGAAATCAATCTAGACCTTATGATAATTGAAAAAGATTTGAGTTTTACTATTCCAGAATTAATCAAAAAAGGAATATTGATTGTGGAACCAGTTCGTCTGTCTTTAAAAAATGATGGATATTTTATTATATATAGAACTATAGGTATTTCATTGGTTCATAAGAATAAGTACCAAATAAATGAAAGATACAAACAAAAAAGCTACATTCTTAAAAACTATTTTGATGAATCCACGAAAAGACATCAAAAATTGACTAGAAATAGAGACAAAAGTTATTATGATCTCTTTGTCCCTGAAAATATTCTATACCCTAAACAACGTAGAGAATTTAGAATTTTAATTTGTTTCAATTCAAAGAACCTAATTGCTAGCTATAAAAATCTAAGATTTGATACTAAGGTAAAAAATTCTAGTGAAGTTTTGAATAAAACCAAAGATCTTGATAGAGATAAAAATAACCTAATTAAATTAAAGTTATTTCTTTGGCCAAATTTTCGATTAGAAGATTTAGCTTGTATGAATCGCTATTGGTTTAATACTAGTAATGGAAGTCGTTTTAGTATGTTAAGAATACATATGTATCCGCGATTGAAAATGAGTTGATGATATATTTCTTTTCCGATATCTATAATTTTGCACTTCAGGGATATGAAAATAAATGCATGCATACGTACATTGTTTTACATTCGATTTTGATACATGATATCAATTTAATGATATATATTAATTTAATCTATAAAAAAAAAATCGACGAAATTTTCTTACTTTAGATCTATCTTAAATTTTTTTGTTTTTTTTTTTTTATCTTTTACAGAAATATAGCATGCTTTTTTTCTATACCTATCTGAATCCAATTTTAATGATTAATTTGATTTGATAAAATTCCGAAGTTTATAACTAAATTCGGATCATTGTTTTAAAAGAATTACCATTATTATTACTGATCCAAAAATCAATGTCCTTAAACTTAAAAAGGAGGGGATTTTTCTATGATAAAAATTGCATTTCAAGAAAAAAAAGACGAAAACAGGGGATGCGTAGAATTTCAAATAGTAAGTTTTACAAATAAGATACGACGACTTACTTCACATTTGGAATTGCACAAAAAAGACTATTTATCTAAGAGAGGTCTACGGAAAATTCTGGGAAAACGGCAGCGACTGTTGTATTATTTGTCAAAAAAAAATATAGTACGTTATAAAGAATTAATTAATCAGTTGGATATTCGGGATTCAAAAAATTCTTCATTTTGAATTATTAGATCTTGAATTTTGAGAAACTTATTTTCAGCAATTCTATTGATGTAAGAATGAATAAAGGAAAAACTTATGAATATACCAGCGACAGGAAAAGACTTTATGATAGTCAATATGGGCCCCCACCACCCATCCATGCATGGTGTTCTTCGTCTAATCGTTACTCTAGATGGTGAAAATGTTATCGATTGTGAACCAATATTAGGTTATTTACATAGGGGAATGGAAAAAATTGCGGAAAACCGCACAATTATACAATATCTGCCTTATGTAACACGATGGGATTATTTAGCTACTATGTTCACAGAAGCAATAACCGTAAATGGACCAGAACAATTGGGAAATATTCAAGTCCCCAAAAGAGCCAGCTATATCAGAGTAATTATGTTGGAATTGAGTCGTATAGCTTCTCATCTCTTATGGCTTGGCCCTTTTATGGCGGATATTGGGTCACAAACCCCCTTTTTCTATATTTTCAGAGAACGAGAATTAATATATGATCTATTCGAAGCTGCCACAGGTATGAGAATGATGCATAATTATTTTCGTATTGGGGGGATATCGACTGATCTACCTTATGGTTGGATAGATAAATGCTTGGATTTTTGCGATTATTTTTTAACCGAAGTTGTTGAATATCAAAAACTTATTACACGAAATCCTATTTTTTTAGAACGAGTTGAAGGAGTAGGCATTATTGATGGAGAAGAAGCAATAAATTGGGGTTTATCCGGACCAATGCTACGCGCGTCCGGAATCCAATGGGATCTTCGTAAAATTGATCGTTATGAATGTTATGACGAATTTGATTGGGAAGTTAATTGGCAAAAACAAGGGGATTCATTAGCTCGTTATTTGGTACGAATCAATGAAATGACGGAATCCATAAAAATTATTCAACAAGCTCTGGAAGGAATTCCAGGGGGTCCCTATGAAAATTTAGAAATGCGAGGTCTTGATAGAAAAAAAAATCCAGAATGGAATGATTTTGAATATAGATTTATTAGTAAAAAACCTTCTCCTACTTTTGAATTGCCAAAGCAAGAACTTTATGTGAGAGTTGAAGCCCCAAAAGGAGAATTGGGAATTTTTCTGATAGGAGATCAAAGTGGTTTTCCTTGGAGATGGAAAATTCGTCCACCGGGTTTTATTAATTTGCAAATTCTTCCTCAGTTAGTTAAAAGAATGAAATTGGCTGATATTATGACGATACTCGGTAGTATAGATATTATTATGGGAGAAGTTGATCGTTAAAATGATAATTAATACAACAGAAATACAAGCTATCAATTCTTTTGCTAGATTAGAATCTTTTAAAGAGATCTATGGACTCATATGGATGCTTGTCCCTATTTTGAGCCCTGTATTGGGGATTACAACATGTGTACTAGTAATTGTGTGGTTAGAAAGAGAAATATCTGCAGGAATACAACAACGTATTGGGCCTGAATACGCCGGTCCTTTGGGAATTCTTCAAGCTCTAGCGGATGGGACAAAATTACTTTTCAAAGAAAATCTTCTTCCATCAAGAGGAAATACCCGTTTATTTAGTATTGGCCCATCTATTGCAGTTATATCGATTTTACTAAGTTATTCAGTAATTCCTTTTAGCAATCACCTTGTTTTAGCTGATCTAAATATCGGTATTTTTTTATGGATTGCTATTTCAAGTATAGCTCCTATTGGACTTCTTATGTCAGGATATGGGTCAAATAATAAGTATTCTTTTTTAGGTGGTCTGCGAGCTGCGGCTCAATCGATTAGTTATGAAATACCATTAACTCTATGTGTTTTATCAATATCTCTACGTGCGATTCGTTGAAACATAAATTTTTCTTTCTCTATTCTATTCCTTTCATTCTAGACAAATAAATTGAATGAATTGAATATATATCTTTATTATTGATTTTTGAAATTAATTTAATTTGAATATTGAATAAAGTAAATTTGATAGTTATATATGAGTGAAAAAAAACAGCTTAGAAATTCGCAGTAAAAAGAAAAAAATGAATCTCATTTCCTATGGACAAAGGTTAAGCGGAAACAAAGATAAGTATAAGAATAACTTTACCCCAAGATTGGTTGATTAGTCATCCTGGCTTGAAGCGGGTTCAAAAGATTAACCGTATGATGTCGCTTGTATGGATTTCCATACATGAATTCCCCAGCGGGGAATTGGACAAAAAAAATGAGTGGATGATTAGGAAGACAAAAATACACAAAGGATTCGTAAAAGAGATTAACGAAATTGAAAAGAATATTTATGCATAACATAAAAAAAAGAATGCTAATTTGGGCTTAAAATTGGTAGAAATGATCAGACAGTACTCCCTAACATTCCAATTCAGAGTATTGCTCCTATCCACAGATTAAAGCAATGACTATCAGGAACGAAATAATCTTTTATTTTTTAAGTCTCCCATTTTTTAAGAATCGGAATGAAAAAGAGATCTTTTTTTGTTTTTTTTTTTTTTATCTTTCAACAAATAGAATGTCTAATTCTTTTTCGTAATCCAAAAAACAATAGCCTAAAATAGCTATTTATATTTCTAAATAGCTATTTATATTTCTACAAAGAGTATTTTATTGAATTGAAGTATTTATTAAGTTATTACTCATCAAAAAAATAGAAATTCTTAAATAAAGGATGAGATGAATTCCGAAGCACTTTTTTTATTTATTATTAGAGTCATAGCAGACAGAATTCCATTCGTATAATTCGGGACCTTCTAAAAAATGGAATTTAATCTATTCTACAAGGCAACTGTATTAATATATGTATTATGTATTAATATAAATAAAAAGACAAAAAGGGTCCTTAGATTTTTTGTGGCCTTCGAGGAGTCGTATGAGATGAAAATCTCATGTACGGTTTTGGAATAGCGGCGAGAACAGTGGTGTTATCGTCGACTATGATTATCTAACAGTTCAAGTACAGTTGATATAGTTGAGGCACAGTCAAAATATGGATTGTGGGGGTGGAATTTATGGCGCCAGCCAATAGGTTTTATCATTTTTATAATTTCTTCTCTTGCAGAATGTGAGAGGTTACCCTTTGATTTACCAGAAGCAGAAGAAGAATTAGTAGCAGGTTATCAAACTGAGTATTCAGGTATTAAATTTGGTTTATTTTATGTTGCTTCCTATCTAAATCTATTAGTTTCTTCATTATTTGTAACAGTTTTATATTTGGGCGGTTGGAATTTTTCTATTCCATACATATTCATTCCTGGGCTATTTGAAATAAAAAAAGGGAATGAAATCCTTGAAACAACATTTGATTTATTTATTACATTAGCTAAAACTTATTTGCTATTGTTCATTTCTATCACGACAAGATGGACTTTACCTAGACTAAGAATGGATCAACTATTAAACCTTGGATGGAAATTTCTTTTACCTATTTCTCTCGGTAATCTATTATTAACAACTTCTTCCCAACTACTTTCGCTGTAAGGAAAAAAGCAATACAATATTGATTATTTGTTTTAAACAAGAGAAAGAAACAAAGAGAAAATAATTAATAGATATTTACGATATGTTTCCTATGGTAAGCGGGTTTATGATTTATGGTCAACAAACAATACGAGCAGCAAGGTACATTGGTCAAAGTTTCATGATTACTTTATCCCATACAAATCGTTTACCTATAACCATTCAATATCCCTATGAAAGATTGATAACATCGGAGCGTTTCCGCGGTCGAATCCATTTTGAATTTGATAAATGCATTGCTTGTGAAGTATGTGTTCGCGTATGTCCTATAGATCTTCCTGTTGTTGATTGGAAATTTGAAACTGATATTCGAAAGAAACGATTATTTAATTACAGTATTGATTTTGGCATTTGTATATTTTGTGGAAACTGTGTTGAGTATTGTCCAACAAATTGTTTGTCAATGACTGAAGAATATGAACTTTCTACTTATGACCGTCATGAATTGAATTATAATCAAATAGCTTTGGGTCGTTTACCAATGTCAGCAATTGACGATTATACTATTCGAACAATTTGGAATTCGCCTCAAATTTGAAATGGGTAAACCTTTGATTAAGAAATAATTCAAAATGACTAAGGTTCATTTTTTTTGTTTCAAATACAAATAATGGGGTCTTTCTCTTTAGCTTTAGTTAGTCAATAAGTAGAAATTCGTACTTTAGTTAGTCAATAAGTAAGTTAGTCAATAAGTAGAAATTCGTAGTAAAAAATGGGTGATGGGACTTAGGACTCAATTTTATTAAAAATTCATTCTATTAATTTAATATATCCATAAGTGCTTTGAAATAGGTCGGTTCAAAATACCCTTTGTTTTTTTACAATAAAGAAAATAAATTCAATTGTCCAATAACTGTACCTATATTAATGCATACCCCTTAGATTTAGATTCAAATTGAATTCAATTTGAAAATATCATAAAAAAATTTCCTGGTTAGGTCAATAAGGTCATGAAAAGCATTTCGATTTTTTATTTTTATTTTTTATTTTACATAAAATGGATTTGCCTGGACCAATACACGATTTTCTTTTAGTTTTTCTGGGATCAGGTCTCATATTAGGAGGTCTGGGAGTGGTATTAGTTACCAACCCAATATATTCTGCCTTTTCGTTGGGGTTTGTTCTTGTATGTATATCCTTATTCTATATTCTATTAAATTCCCATTTTGTAGCTGCTGCACAGCTCCTTATTTATGTAGGGGCCATAAATGTTTTAATCATATTTGCTGTGATGTTCATGAATGGTTCAGAATATTACAAAGATTTCAATTTACAGACCATAGGACACAGAATTACTTCCTTGGTTTGTACAAGTATTTTTCTTTCGTTAATTATTACTATTCTGGATACGTCATGGTACGGTATCGTTTGGACTACAAGATTAAAACAGATTCTAGAACAAGATTTGATAAGTAATAGTCAACAAATTGGAATTCATTTATCAACAGATTTTTTTCTTCCATTTGAACTTATTTCAATAATTCTTTTAGTTGCTTTAATAGGTGCAATTACTATGGCTCGTCAATAAAAAATTCAAAGAGTAATCAAAATTAAACTTATTCTATGTTATTAGATCTATTTTCGTTCAATTCTCTTTGATTGAATACTATTAATATTGTGTCTAAAATAGAAATTCGTTTATTCAATCTATTATATCAATATATTTTTTCGTCCGTACTTTTTCTATTCTAATCAATCGAATTCGTTGAATTATTTTCCAGAATCGAAATTCATAAGGAGTTGGTCAATGATGCTTGAACATGTACTTGTTTTGAGTGCCTATTTATTTTCTATTGGTCTTTATGGATTAATTACGAGTCGAAATATGGTTCGGGCTCTTATGTGTCTTGAACTTATACTCAATGCAGTTAATATGAATTTCATAACATTTTCTTATTTTTTTGATAACCGCCAATTAAAGGGAGATATTTTTTCCATTTTTGTTATAGCAATTGCAGCTGCTGAAGCAGCTATTGGATTAGGTATAGTTTCATCAATTTATTCTAATAAAAAATCAACTCGTATCAACCAATCAACTTTGTTAAATAAGTAAGATTAAAAATAAAAAAGATAATATTTATTTATTTGAATTAGGATGTATAATAAGTTGTAACTAACTAGATCATATTCAGGAAAATAAAACATAAGGAAAAAAGTATCTTGACCTTTTTTATGAGTTTATCCAGAATTGATTAAAAAATTTTTGTAAAGGAAATTATTGATTCATCTAGTATTTAAATATATGAGGAATTTATAAGTTTACTAGATTGAAAATTTATGACATTCAAAAAAATTATAGATCCTATGTCGCATTCAGTAAAAATTTATGATACATGTATAGGATGTACTCAATGTGTCCGAGCCTGCCCCACAGATGTATTAGAAATGATACCCTGGGACGGATGTAAAGCTAAGCAAATAGCTTCTGCTCCAAGAACAGAGGACTGTGTTGGTTGTAAGAGATGTGAATCCGCCTGTCCAACAGATTTCTTGAGCGTTCGAGTTTATTTATGGCATGAAACAACTCGAAGCATGGGTCTGGCTTATTGATACGTTCCAAAAACCTCATTTGAATCCATTTTAAATCCATTTGATTTTTTTTACTGACAAGAACCCGTACTCAAAAAACTATATAGAAATCAAATATTATTTTTTTGAGTACGGGTTTTTTGGTCCAAGTGTATCTTGTCTTTACCATGAATTATTTTCCTTGGTTAACAATAATTGTACTTTTCCCAATATCTGCGGGTTCATTCATTTTTTTTCTTCCTCATAGAGGAAATAAGGTAATTAAGTGGTATACTCTATGTATATGTATACTAGACCTCCTTCTAATGACCTATGCTTTAAGTTATCATTTTCAATTCGACGATCCATTAATTCAACTGGCCGAAGATTATAAATGGATCAATATTTTTGATTTTTACTGGAGACTGGGAATAGATGGACTTTCTATAGGACCTATTTTACTAACGGGATTTATCACTACTTTAGCTACATTAGGGGCTTGGCCTCTTACTCGAGATTCCCGATTATTCCATTTCCTGATGTTAGCAATGTATAGCGGTCAAATAGGATCATTTTCTTCTCGAGATATTTTACTTTTTTTCATCATGTGGGAATTAGAATTAATTCCCGTTTATTTACTTCTATCCATGTGGGGGGGGAAGAAGCGTCTCTATTCAGCCACGAAGTTTATTTTGTACACTGCAGGAAGTTCTGTTTTTTTATTAATAGGGGTTTTGGGTATAGGTTTATATGGTTCCAATGAGCCTACATTAAATTTTGAAATATTAACTAATCAATCTTATTCCATCGCATTAGAAATAATATTTTATATTGGATTTCTTATTGCCTTTGCCGTCAAATTACCAATTATACCTTTACATACATGGTTACCTGATACCCATGGCGAGGCACATTACAGTACTTGTATGCTTCTTGCCGGAATCTTATTAAAAATGGGAGCGTATGGATTAGTTCGAATCAATATGGAATTATTACCCCATGCTCATTCTATATTTTCTCCCTGGTTGATAATAGTAGGTACAATACAAATAATTTATGCAGCTTCAACATCTTCTGGTCAATGTAATTTAAAAAAAAGAATAGCTTATTCTTCTGTATCTCATATGGGTTTCATTATTATAGGTATTGGTTCTATAACGGATCCAGGACTCAATGGAGCTATTTTACAAATAATATCTCATGGATTTATTGGCGCTGCACTTTTTTTCTTAGCAGGAACAAGTTATGATAGAATCCGTCTTCTTTATCTCGATGAAATGGGTGGAATGGCTATCTCAATTCCAAAAATATTCACAATGTTCAGTATCTTATCGATGGCTTCCCTTGCATTACCTGGCATGAGTGGTTTTTTTGCAGAATTTATAGTTTTTTTTGGAATAATTAGCAGCCAAAAATATTTCTTAATAGAAAAAATATTAATTACTTTTGGAATGGCAATTGGGATAATATTAACTCCTATTTATTCGTTATCTATGTTACGCCAAATGTTCTATGGATACAAGCTAATTAATGCCCAAAATTTTTCGTTTTTTGATTCTGGACCACGAGAATTATTTGTTTCAATCTCTATTCTTTTACCCGTAATAGGTATTGGGATTTATCCCGATTTTGTTCTCTCACTATCAAGTGACAAGGTCGAAGCTATTCTATCTAATTTTTTTTATCGATAGTTTTCAATAATAAAATTAAAATAAAATAAGTCTTTTTTTTTAAGTTGAAATTAAGTAAAAAAACATTAAATTGAATTGTAATCCAACATCTTTGAAGTTTATGAGAACCTTTTGAATCACTACACAATTTGATTCAAAAGGTTCTTGTAGTTTATACGAAAATTCCTTACTTAACTAAATATATATTACATTACACCATCTTTAGATTTGAAATTCCTTTCTTATTAAATTGAATTAGGTTAGATTGAATTAGGAATTAGATGTTAATATAAATGAACCATAGCTATGTAAACCTATTCCTAAGAGATTGACTCCAAAATAGCATATCCAAATTAGAATAAAGCCTATGGAAGCCACAATTGAAGAATTTAGACCTTCTAAGTTGATATTTGTTCTAATATGTAAATAAATCGCGAATATAATCCAAGTAATAAATGCCCAAGTTTCCTTTGGGTCCCAATTCCAATATGATCCCCATGCTTCATTAGCCCACACTGCTCCTGAAAGAATGCCTATGGTTAAAAAGATAAACCCAAGACTAATAATACGATAACTCCAATGATCCAGTTTTTGAATCAACTGATACCTGTAATAATTTGTAGAAGAAATCCAATTAGTTTTTAGTTTTAATAAACTGTTGTTTTTATTAACAATTTTGATTACTTTTCGAAATGTAATGACTAGAAGAGCTACTGATAATAATGACCCACATAAGAGCGCGCCATAGCCTAATATCATCATACTTACGTGCATCATTAACCACTGGGATTGGAGAGCAGGTACTAATATTATGGATTGAGGTATTTTGTTTAAAAGACCTGAAGTAGAAAAACCTTGACTAAAAATAGCACTTGGTGTGCTTATTGCGTTTAATAAATCATTTTTATGCTTTTTATTAAAATAGAGAAGTATATGAATAACTGAAAAACTCCAGGAAAGAAAAATTAATGATTCATATAAATTACTTAATGGGAAATATCCTGAATAAACCCAACGAGTGACTAATAATCCTGTTATAGAGAAAAAGGTAACTATCATGCCTTTGTTTGATGAATCATACAGTCTTTCGATTTCATCGACATCAATTAATAAGGTTAAAAAATAAATTGTAATTACAATGGAAACGACCGAAAAAGATATATGAGTCAATATATGCTCTAAAATTGAAAAAATCATAAAAATTCTTAACTTAAAAAGACTTTATTTATTTATTTAAAATATAAAATATAAATATAAAAAAGAAGGGTAGGGTTTCTCCAACTATAATATACTGAATCGAAACCGGGAATTCCATTTTTTATTTTTATAGAAACTTCTTGTATCTCTTTTTTTATTGGATATCTTTGAAAAGATACTATGCCGCTACTCGGACTCGAACCGAGATGCTCTAGCACTGCTTCCTAAGAGCAGCGTGTCTACCAATTTCACCATAGCGGCTTGTTTAAAACAATTATAACTCATTATTATTCAATCGTCGAGATTCAAAAAAAAGTAAACTTAATGCAAATTGGAATAATATTTACCAAACAAGATAAATTGGAAAAGTTGCTTGCTTTTCTAAATTGGGTTAGAAACAAAAGATGGTCCAATCAAAGGATATAAAAATTCAGAGAAAAAAATTAAGGTCTAAGAGTTACAAGATTAAAACAGAATCAATTAATCTATTTATTTTATTAAAGATCCTATATTGAAAATAGAAATAAAAGAAAAAAAAACTTTTACAATAATAAATGTTTTTGATTGTAAAAAAAAGGGCGATGGGGAAAAGAAAAATCCCCATCTCCGAAATCAAAAATAAATTAAATTAAATATTAAATAAAGAAGGGTATCTATCTGATCCTTATTTTATTATTATTAAAACTAGATTTTAGAATTTTTTTTAGTAGACAAAAGTGATCGGTTGAAATGTTAGAAAATAGAAATTATTCCATTTTTATATATTTTTATACTTATAGAAATTCACTTTTGAATTTGAATTCAGGCGAGTCAGATTATTCTAATGGTTTAGTATTTATTTGTCGTATAAAAAAACTTTTTGAATTACCTATAGAAAGAGATTTTGCTAATGAAAAAGCTTTCAATGCTGTCCAATACCCTTTCCTTTTCCAAAAATTTTTACGAATACGTTTTTTTGATATAGAAGTACGTTTTTTTGGAACTGCCATTTAACAAAAAAAGGTTATTCAGTGCTATAATTGGATGTGAAAGACATCTATTGTTTGTTTCAATCCTTTTTCTTATTCATTATCCTATCCGGATATTTTTTTATATTATATACTATTTTCAAAACAAAAAAAAAATATACGGAAAAAATATGATTGATATAGGTATAGGATTTTCAAATTTCTATTTCATTACAACAGTATTCAAAAATTAATATTTATTGGTACTTTTATTTTAGATCCACAAAAAAAATCTATGGAATAGACTCTATGAATCAGAAATAATTAATTAAGAATAAAAAGGTTTTTCTTTTATGGAACATACATATCAATATTCATGGATCATACCCTTTATTCCACTTCCAGTTCCTTTTTTATTAGGAATCGGACTTCTACTTTTTCCAACAGCAACAAAAAATCTTCGCCGTATGTGGGCTTTTCTTAGTATTTTTTTGTTAAGTATAGTTATGGTTTTTTCAGTTGATCTATCTATTCAACAAATAACTCAAAGTCCCAGTCATCAATATGTATGGTCTTGGATGATAAATAATGAATTTTCTTTCGAGCTCGGTTACTTTATTGATCCACTTACTTCTATTATGTCAATATTAATCACTACCGTTGGAATATTTGTTCTGATTTATAGTGATAATTATATGTCTCATGATCAAGGATACTTGAGATTTTTTGCTTATATGAGTTTTTTCAATACTTCAATGTTGGGATTAGTTACTAGTTCTAATTTGATACAAGTTTATTTTTTTTGGGAATTGGTTGGAATGTGTTCTTATTTATTAATCGGTTTTTGGTTCACACGACCTATTGCAGCGAATGCTTGTCAAAAAGCTTTTGTAACTAATCGTGTAGGGGATTTTGGTTTATTATTAGGAATTTTAGGTCTTTATTGGATAACGGGTAGTTTTGAATTTCAGGATTTATTCGAAATATTCAATAATTTAATTCATTATAATAATAATAATGAGGTCAATTTTTTATTCCTTACCTTATGTGCCTTTTTGTTATTTCTTGGTACTGTTGCTAAATCCGCGCAATTCCCCCTTCATGTATGGTTACCTGACGCCATGGAAGGACCTACTCCTATTTCGGCTCTTATACATGCGGCTACTATGGTAGCGGCAGGAATTTTTCTTGTAGCTCGACTTCTTCCCCTTTTCATAGTAATACCTTACATAATGTATATAATATCTTTCATAGGTATATTAACAGTACTCTTAGGGGCTACTTTAGCCCTTGCTCAAAAAGATATTAAGAGAGGTTTAGCCTATTCTACAATGTCTCAATTGGGTTATATGATGTTAGCTTTAGGTATGGGGTCTTATCGAGCTGCTTTATTTCATTTAATTACTCATGCTTATTCAAAAGCATTGTTGTTTTTAGGTTCGGGATCGATTATTCATTCAATGGAAACTCTTGTTGGTTACTCTCCAGAAAAAAATCAAAATATGGTTCTTATGGGTGGTTTAAAAAAGCATGTACCAATTACAAAAACCGCTTTTTTAGTAGGTACACTTTCCCTTTGTGGTATTCCACCTTTTGCTTGCTTTTGGTCTAAAGATGAAATTCTTAATGATAGTTGGTTATATTCATCTATTTTTGCAATAATAGCTTATTTGACAGCGGGATTAACCGCATTTTATATGTTTCGGATTTATTTACTTACTTTCGAAGGACATCTTAATATTCATTTTCAAAATTATAGTGGAAGAAAAAGTAGCTCTTTCTATTCAATATCTTTATGGGGAAAAGAAGAAGCAAAAAAAATTAGCAAAAATTTTTCTTTGTTTCCGTTATTAATAATCAAAAATACTGAGAGAACTTCGTTTTTTTGGAAAAAGGCATATCAAATTAGTAGTAAAATAAGGAATAGAACTTTTCTTACTATTACTCAGTTTGATGTTAATACGACAACTTTTTCTTATCCCCATGAATCAGATAATACTATATTATTTCCTATGTTTGGATTGGTTTTATTCACTTTGTTTGTTGGATTAATAGGAATTCCTTTTAATCAAGAAGGAAAAAACTTTGATATATTATCAGAATGGTTAACTCCGTCAATAAACCTTTTACATCAAAAAAAAAATAATTTTGTGAATTGGTATGAATTTTTCACAAATGCAACTTTTTCAGTAAGTATATCCCTTTTTGGAATATTTATAGCCTATTTTTTATATAAGCCTTTTTATTCATCTTTTATAAATTTAAAGTTACTTAATTCAATTGTTAAATGGGGCTATAAGAGTAAGAAATTTTTTTGGGATAAGATTATTAATTTGATGTATGATTGGTCACATAATCGTGGTTACATAGATGTCTTTTATACAATATTTTTTACTAAAAGTATAAGAGGATTAGCTAAATTAACTCATTTTTTTGATAGACAAGTAATTGATGGA